ACTGAACCTCATGCCTTATCGAGCATCTTATCCCATCTTAAAGTTGGTTTATTCAGCAGCAGCGAATGCTACTCATTATAGGGATTTCGACAAAGCGAATTTATTCATTACTAAAGCCGAAGTAAGTAGGAGTACTATTATGAAAAAATTTAGACCTCGGGCTCGAGGGCGTAGTTTTCCCATAAAAAAAAGCATGTGTCATATAACAATTGTATTAAATATAGTAAAGAAATCTAAATAACCTTTAGATTCATCTAAGATTTCAATTCCCACTAAAAAAAAATATAGAATAGAAAAATATGGGACAAAAAATAAATCCACTCGGTTTCAGACTTGGTACAACCCAAAAACACCATTCCTTTTGGTTCGCACAACCAAAAAATTATTCTGAAGGTTTACAGGAAGATAAAAAAATAAGGAATTGTATCAAGAACTATATACAAAAGAATAGGAAAAAGGGCTCGAATAGAAAAATAGAATCAGACTCAAGTTCCGAAGTAATTACACATAATAGAAAAACGGACTCAGGTTCAAGTTCTGAAGTAATTACACGTATAGAAATTCAAAAAGAAATCGATACGATCCACGTTATAATCCATATTGGATTCCCTAATTTATTAAAGAAAAAAGGAGCAATCGAAGAATTAGAGAAAGATCTACAAAAGGAAATTCACTCTGTAAACCAAAGACTTAATATTTCTATCGAAAAAGTTAAAGAGCCTTATAGAGAACCTAACATTCTTGCAGAATATATAGCTTTTCAATTAAAAAATAGAGTTTCATTCCGAAAGGCAATGAAAAAAGCCATTGAATTAACTAAAAAAGCAGATATAAGAGGAGTCAAAGTAAAAATTGCGGGTCGTCTCGGAGGAAAAGAAATTGCACGTGCCGAATGCATCAAAAAGGGTAGACTCCCCCTCCAAACAATTCGCGCTAAAATTGATTATTGCTGCTATCCAATTCGAACTATCTATGGAGTATTAGGTGTAAAAATTTGGATATTCGTAGACGAAGAATAACTAATCTTGTCTTCGCATTCTGTCCAGTGATAGAATAAAAAATGACAAGAGACTTTTTTTCCGGAAATCCCTGGAAAAAACAAGAAATTCTACCTCTTTCTTTCTATAAGATTTAATGAAAATTGATAAATCATTTAATATAATTGCTATGCTTAGTGTGTGACTCGTTATTTTTTTTCTTTTTTAAAGAAAAAAACTTAGTAATTATAGAAAATTAACTAATAACCAACCTATTGCTTCGTATTGTCGAGATCCTAACTAAGAAACAGTCACTATATGAATAAATATCTCTATCATAAATGAGTGGATCTATCATATAGTTGTAGCAACTGCTTTTTCTCTAAAAAAGAAATGAGATTCTAGGTTGTGAAGGAAAACTAAAGGGATGTGGATAAAGGGAGGGATGATAGAAAGAAGGAAGAGGAATTAAGTAAGATATAGGATTCCAATATGTATGGTCTATGAATTGCATCATAAAAAGCAATGTGATAAAGCATCAATATAATAAAAAAATAGAGAATTAGAAATCGTAACTTGAAACAAGAACTAGAAATTTAAAGCAATAATAAAGAGCCGTCCTGGTTAATAAAACTGAGAAAATTAACTCGGAAAGAAATTTTTTGGAAGCTCCATTGTGGAATTCAGACCTAACCATTCAAGGAGAGGCAGTGGGAACGACAGAACCTATGATTCCATAGGATTTTATTGAAAAGAATCCTAATACTTCATTGGGTGGGATGGCGGAACAAACCAAAAAAATTGTCTTATTTGGTAAGGTTATAAATTAACAAATAAGACAGGAAAGAGTAAATATTCGCCCGCGAAATCCTTAAAGATATTTTTTTTTTAAGGATTACATCATCTATAAAATATAGAATTTAGATAATATAGACACACACATCTAGATATATTCTAGATCTTCTTTCTTGACTATAGATTTTTAGATTTTAACAAATTAAATAATAAATATAAAAAAAACCTAATTTTTTCTATTATTTATCTATTAATGTGTATCTATCCCTAATATTTTTGAATATTATGGAATTAGAGAAATTTGCACGCTTTCTCATTTTATTCGCGAGGAGCTGGATGAGAAGAAACTCTCATGTCCAGTTTTGCAGTAGAGATGGAACTAAGAAAGAACCGTCGACTATAACCCCAAAAGAACCAGATTTCGCAAACAACATAGAGGAAGAATGAAAGGAAAATCCTGCCGAGGCAATCTTATTTGTTTTGGTAGATATGCTCTTCAAGCACTTGAACCTGCTTGGATCACGGCGAGACAGATAGAAGCAGGACGAAGAGCAATAACACGATATGCACGTCGTGGTGGAAAAATATGGGTACGTATATTTCCCGACAAACCGGTTACACTAAGACCGACGGAAACACGTATGGGCTCAGGAAAGGGGTCCCCCGAATATTGGGTAGCCGTTGTTAAACCAGGCCGTATACTTTATGAAATGGGGGGGGTATCCGAAACTGTAGCTAGAGCAGCTATCTCCATAGCTGCCAGTAAAATGCCCATACGAAGTCAATTTATTCGATTAGAAATATAGAACCCCCTAAAACTAAAAGGAGTATTGAAGATAAAAAAAACGCCCTGTTTTTCTTTCTGAAAAGACAATATTTCTTTCATCTTTTTGCATTGAAATAACAAATGGAAATCAAAATAATATGATTCAACCTCAGACCCTTTTAAATGTAGCAGATAATAGTGGAGCTCGAAAATTGATGTGTATTCGAGTCATAGGAGCTGCAGGTAATCAGCGATATGCTCGTATTGGTGATGTTATTGTTGCTGTAATCAAAGATGCATTGCCTCAAATGCCCCTAGAAAGATCCGAAGTAATTCGAGCTGTAATTGTACGTACATGTAAAGAGTTCAAATGTGAAGACGGTATAATAATCCGCTATGATGACAATGCAGCGGTTATAATTGATCAAAAAGGAAATCCAAAAGGAACTCGAGTTTTTGGCGCGATTGCTGAGGAATTGAGAGAATTGAATTTTACCAAAATAGTTTCATTAGCTCCTGAAGTATTATAAATACTAGTAGGTGAAATTTAGATCAAAGAATAAATTTAGTAGTTTAGTAGATTGTGTTTTACGTATATGTTTTAAAATCTAAAATGAAAAGAAAAAAAAAAGAAAACATGTTGATTATAGAAAAATTTGGAGGAACCTAGAATTACAGTCTTATGGGCAAGGACACTATTGCTGATTTACTAACCTCTATAAGAAACGCGGACATGAATAAAAAAGGAACAGTTCGAGTAGTATCTACAAATATTACCGAAAACATTGTTAAAATACTTCTACGAGAGGGTTTTATTGAAAGTGTTCGGAAACATCAGGAACGTAACAGATATTTCTTGGTTTCAACTTTACGACATCAAAAGAGAAAGACTAGAAAAGGAATATATAGAACAAGAACCTTTTTAAAGCGTATCAGCCGACCCGGCTTACGAATTTATACCAACTATCAAGGAATTCCTAAAGTTTTGGGTGGAATGGGAATTGCTATTCTTTCTACTTCTCGAGGGATAATGACAGATCGAGAGGCTCGACTAAACAGAATTGGGGGAGAAGTCTTATGTTATATATGGTAATCGCTCCGACTATAGTGCCCGAATTCTATCTCGACCTTCCTATTTTGAAAATAAAAATCGAAAAATAGGAGAAAAAAATATGACAGAAAAAAAAAATAGGAGAGAAAAAAAAAACCCGAGAGAAGCAAAAGTCACTTTCGAAGGTTTAGTTACGGAAGCCCTACCCAATGGAATGTTCCGCGTTCAGCTAGAGAATGACACCATCATCCTGGGCTATATTTCAGGAAAGATCCGTTCTAGTTCTATACGAATACTGATGGGGGATAGGGTCAAAATTGAAGTAAGTCGTTATGATTCAAGCAAAGGACGTATAATTTATAGACTTCCCCATAAAGATTCGAAGCGTATCGAAGACTCGAAAGATAGCGAAGATTTGAAAGATAGCGAAGATTCAAAGGATTAGGGTTTTCTTTTTTCTAGCGGAATAAATTCGAAGTTCAAAAATTCAAGCGAAGAGACTTATTTTTTCCAAAATATTAGATTCATAGTTTAAGAAAGGATACGGAAATATGAAAATAAGAGCTTCCGTTCGTAAAATTTGTACAAAATGTCGACTGATTCGTAGGCGTGGACGAATTAGAGTCATTTGCTCTAATCCGAAGCATAAACAAAGACAGGGGTAATCTTTCGAAAAAGAACTTTACTTTCTAAAAAATAAAAAAGTACCCGCGGAAATGTTCCAATTCTAAATAAAATAATTTTAAATAATTAAAGTAAAGGGTATATTTTACCCTGAAACGGATATCTTTGTATCTTTTTTTCTTTTTGTTATTTCTAACTCATATTTATGAGATAATAAAATATGGCAAAAGCTATACCAAAAATTGGTTCACGTAAGAAAGTGCGTATTGGTTTACGTAGGAATGCACGTTTTAGTCTACGGAAAAGTGCACGTAGAATAACAAAAGGGGTTATTCATGTTCAAGCTAGTTTCAACAATACCATTATAACTGTTACAGACCCGCAAGGTCGGGTGGTTTTCTGGTCCTCCGCAGGTACTTGTGGATTCAAAAGCTCAAGAAAAGCATCACCCTATGCTGGTCAAAGAACAGCAGTAGATGCTATTCGTACAGTAGGTTTGCAACGAGCAGAAGTTATGGTAAAGGGCGCTGGTAGTGGAAGAGATGCCGCATTACGAGCCATTGCTAAAAGCGGTGTGCGATTAAGTTGTATACGCGATGTAACACCTATGCCGCATAATGGATGTCGACCGCCTAAAAAAAGACGTCTGTAAAAGAATTAATCTGTTTTCAAGAGAAATAAACGATTCAATGATCAAATAATAATACTAGTCTATTATGGTTCGAGAGGAGGTAGCAGGATCCACTCAAACACTACAGTGGAAGTGTGTTGAATCAAGAGTAGATAGTAAGCGTCTTTATTATGGTCGTTTCATTCTGTCCCCGCTTAAAAAAGGTCAAGCGGACACCGTCGGTATTGCCTTGCGAAGAGCTTTACTTGGAGAAATAGAAGGAACATGTATCACACGCGCAAAATTTGGGAGCGTGCCACACGAATATTCTACAATAGCGGGTATTGAGGAATCCGTACAAGAAATTTTACTAAATTTGAAAGAAATTGTATTGAGAAGTAATCTCTATGGAGTTAGAGACGCATCAATTTGCGTCAAAGGTCCTAGATACATAACTGCTCAAGATATAATCTTACCACCTTCCGTAGAAATCGTTGATACGGCACAACCTATAGCTAACTTGACAGAGCCCATTGATTTTTGTATTGAGTTACAGATAAAGAGAGATCGTGGATATCAGACAGAACTCACAAAGAACTATCAAGATGGAAGTTATCCTATAGATGCTGTATCCATGCCTGTTCGAAATGTGAATTATAGTATTTTTTCTTGTGGGAATGGAAATGAAAAACACGAGATACTTTTTTTAGAAATATGGACTAATGGAAGTTTAACCCCTAAAGAAGCGCTTTATGAGGCTTCTCGTAATTTGATTGATTTATTCCTCCCTTTTCTACACGCGGAGGAAGAGGGAACGAGTTTCGAAGAAAATAAAAACAGGTTTACTCAGCCCCTTTTGACTTTTCAAAAAAGATTAACTACTCTAAAGAAAAACAAAAAAGGAATTCCATTGAATTGTATTTTTATTGATCAATTAGGATTGCCTTCTAGAACGTATAATTGTCTCAAAAGGGCCAATATACATACACTATTGGACCTTTTGAGTAAGACTGAAGAAGATCTTATGAGAATTGAAAATTTTCGTATGGACGATAGAAAACAGATATGGGACACTCTAGAGAAGTATCTCCCAATGGATTTACTTAAGAATAAGCTCTCGTTTTAAATCCATTACAATTTTTTGTTCTTCTTCTTTTTCGAGTTAGAATAAAAAGAAAAAAGAAAACAATTTTGCATCTTTGGTACAATCTATATTTTCGCGAAATGGATCATAATAAAATGAATTTTAGGTATCTAGGGAAGATTCACTTGGAAGTAACTATTTCCTAGATACCTATGCAGGGTACTTCACGGTTGAATGAATCAAAAAATACCTAAAAAAGACCTAAAGTTAAAGATTTATCAATGGGTAATGTTGCTCCAATACCTAACCAAAGAGCTACTGCAGTACCGATTAAAAAAACGGTCGTAGCTACTGGGCGACGAAAGGGATTTTGGAATTTATTCACATTCTCTAGAAAGGGTACTGTCAATAAGCCTGTTGGCACAGAAACCATTAAGAGAACGCCCAATAACTTATTGGGTACCGTACGGAGTATTTGAAACACGGGAAAGAAGTACCACTCAGGTAATATTTCCAGAGGAGTTGCAAACGGATCCGCCGGTTCACCAATCATTGATGGCTCGAGAACCGCTAAACCTACATTACATGCAATAGTACCTAGAATTACTACTGGAAAAATATATAAAAGATCATTGGGCCATGCGGGTTCCCCGTAATAATTATGTCCCATCCCTTTAGCTAATTTAGCTCTTAATACAGGATCATTTAAGTCTGGTTTCTTTGTTATTGGGATAGGTGAACTCGCTAGGATCCATCCCCCAAAGGAACCGGACATGAGAATTTATCATCATCCGGCTCGAGCAAGAATGAAAGAAATAAGACCGCGGAAGATCCATAATAGAATTATGGTATATAATGACTCAATGACTCTAGACAAGAAAAGCTTTATCATATTATCTTTTCCGAAGTTGGATCTACAACTACTCATTGAAAAGAATCCTATTCTTATGGGTAAATGCTCAATATCCAAGTAGGCTTACAAATTTGATCATGATCAATTGCTTTCTGGATTGTCTCATGTCTCTTGATTAGTTGGTGTTTATCCCCCCACTATCGCAAGTTTCTTACCTCCAAACAAAATATTTACTTGTTACTAATAAAAAATAAAAAAGTTTAGCCTACATTCTTCCTTAGATCCCTTCTTTTACTCCGATAGTATTGCGGATCACAATCGATGCAAAGAAAATGAATGCATTTCCATACTATAATAAAAAAGGGTAAGTATAATATTGGATCATGTCACATGACTTATTCCATTTCTACTCTATGGGATCTTACGGAGCCTGTTCATGGATGACATGGTTGGGTATGATCATAGAAAATATTCTCCTCAAGTGAACCAGCCTATCCTTCCTAGGTAGGAGACTTACGTGTTGATTGGATGCGGAGACACCTTTGATTGTGAATTCTAATGTGGCAGATCCAATTCTTTATCTGCATGGCCAAACCAATAATTCAAGTCACACACTCCCATAATCCGCCTTTTTTTCTTTCGTAAAATTAACTTCAACTATTTGTATTGTATCAAAATACTTCGGAGTTGAAGAGAAGTATCCAAATGACATGTGTTATTTTACAATAACCCATGTTTGTAGCAATGAAATACGATAACCTACCCGATATGATATATGAGAATTCTAATTCTCTATAGATATGCCTTCCCTATAAAGGACCCGAAATACCTTGCTTACGTATCATTGGAAAGTGCATTAACATAAATACCGCAGTAAGCAGAGGCAGTACAAAGGTATGTAAACTATAAAAACGAGTCAAAGTGGATTGACCCACACTAGCACTTCCACGTAATAACTCCACTAAAGGCGATCCTATTACCGGAATGGCATCAGGTACACCTGTCACAATTTTGACTGCCCAATAACCAATTTGATCCCAAGGCAAAGAATAACCAGTTACACCAAATGATGCAGTCAAAACAGCCAAAACCACACCTGTGACCCAAGTTAATTCGCGGGGTTTTTTAAATCCACCTGTCAGATACACACGAAATACATGCAGGATCATCATTAGAACCATCATACTTGCTGACCATCGATGAACTGATCGGATTAACCAACCAAAGTTGGCCTCGGTCATTATGTATTGAACCGAAGAAAAAGCCTCTGTAACCGTTGGGCGGTAGTAAAAAGTCATAGCAAAACCGGTAGCGACTTGTACTAGAAAACAAGTAAGTGTAATTCCCCCTAAACAATAAAATATGTTGACATGGGGGGGAACATATTTACTAGTTATATCATCTGCAATTGCCTGAATCTCAAGACGTTCCTCAAACCAATCATATACTTTATTGAGATAGGTAACTAACCCAAGCCCCCCTCTAAGAGCCGTATATGAAAATTTCATCTCGTACGGCTCAAGCAGAAACACACAAATTTTCAACGAATATTAGAAAAAAAAAGGTTCAAAACTTCATCAGCCACTGGATTGGGTCGATTTGCCTTGAAGATATGAAATAAGAAAAATTCGGAATATATTCTTTGTTATGATAATGCCAAAAAATCTCAAGTCGGCTCATCCGTCTTTCTTCCTTTCCCTTATGCTGGTCATTCGGGGCCTCTTGACTTTTCTCTTCCCTATTTTTTTTTTTGATTTGTTTTTTTTTTGTGCATAATCGTAATATAGAAATTATCTTGTTGCGATCCTATGAATCAGTTCAATTAAAACCTTAGATTCATACTAGAGCCACGATGATTGAGTCTCAAGCTAACCAAAAGGCAAGGGTTCTTCGAATAAGAACCACTTGATAATCATTTATGGAATCGGTGTAATGACTCGGCAAAATCGAGAGAAAAAAAGTTGTCTTTTGGGCAAACAAAATTGGAAGGAAGAAAATTTCTTTTTTATTTTTATTTAAGAACTACTTGAATTTTTCAGTCTGGTTGCGAGGTCTTAATAGTGAGTATGAATCATAGTTCCATTTTTTTTGATCCACTCTATCTATTTCGTGTTCCAGATACTAGAATAAATAATATCTGACGAATTAGAATCATCTTGATAGAGATAACAGGCCCTTTCTATGTATTATCAATAGGATCAATTCTAACAAGTCACACACTCATATTCCAGAGATACCGAAACAAAAAAATTCCGCGGTCGAACTACCATAATGTCTAGAAATGTAGAGCTTAAACTAGAAAGGCTTTTTTGGATGGAAAAACTATGACTTCCTGTTTTTTTTAGTTAGTAGAAACCTAATTGGTTAAAATTCCGTCCAGTAAAACAGAAGAATTATAAATTTCTAAAATGATAGATAGGAATATAGCGAATAAAGCCATAGCGACTCCCATAAAAGGAGTGGTCCCCCAACCCGGAGCTACTTTTCCATATTCCGAATTCAAGGGTTTCAATAAACTACCTGCACCAGTTCGTTTTGGCCTAGGTTTAGAACTATCTTCAACGGTTTGTGTAGCCATAAATTCTATTTCATCATTGGTGTTGACTTTGTATACTATTCCGTTGTAGTTGTAAATACACGATCTTTTCGTAGATCCATTGTAATCTTGAAATTCTATAAAAATGGAAACAGCAACTTTAGTCGCCATCTCCATATCTGGTTTACTTGTAAGCTTTACTGGGTATGCCTTATATACCGCGTTTGGGCAACCCTCTCAACAATTAAGAGATCCATTCGAAGAACACGGGGACTAATTGAAGTAAGAAGTCTACCCATCTGGTAGACTTCTTACTTCAATGAAATTATTTTATTCTTTTAGTTGGAGTTGGTGGAACCTTAGGTGGTTCTCGGAAAAAGATAGCGAAAAAAATTATCCCTAAAGTAGAAACTAAAAGGAACGTATAAACCAATGCTTCCATAGATTCGATCGTGGTTTATTTACAATTATAACTTCCACACCTATTCATTTGTCATTTGGGAAAATTTCCCATATAAAGAAAGAAAAAGAGTTAAAGAAAGGATGGGAGATGTTTCCCATGTCAAATCAAAAAAGAGAGGTCAAAGATACCATAACAATGTGTATCAGACTGCCTGTTTCCTTGTAGTTGGATCTCCCACTTTTTGGAATGTTCCAAATTCCACTTGAGCATCCAAATCTGGATCAATACCAGCAAAAACATCTCGGAACAAGGTTCTAGCGCCATGCCAAATGTGTCCGAAAAAGAAGAGCAAAGCAAAGGTAGCATGACCAAAAGTGAACCAACCCCTTGGACTGCTGCGAAAAACACCATCTGATTTCAAAGTAGCTCGATCTAATTCAAAAATTTCCCCTAATTGAGAACGCCTCGCATATTTTTTTACAGTAGCAGGATCAGAATAACTTACTCCATTAAGTTCGCCACCATAGAACTCCACCGTTACTCCTACTTGTTCAACACTATATTTGGATTCTGCTCTTCTAAAAGGAACGTCCGCTCTCACAATTCCCTCTTCATCTACCAAAACAACCGGAAACGTTTCAAAAAAAGTAGGCATACGGCGTACAAAAAGCTCGCGTCCTTCTTTATCTCTAAAAACGGGATGTCCTAACCAGCCAACAGCTATTCCATCCCCATTGTCCATTGAGCCCGCTCTGAATAATCCCCCTTTTGCAGGATTATTACCAATATAATCATAAAAGGCTAATTTTTCGGGAATTTTAGACCAAGCTTCTGATAAACTAAGATTTTCGGCTAAACCATTGCTAACTCTTCGATATATTTCTTGCTGAAAGTATCCCTGATCCCACTGATAACGAGTAGGCCCGAATAATTCGATTGGGGTTGTTGCTGACCCATACCACATAGTTCCAGCAACTACGAAAGCTGCAAAAAAAACAGCAGCGATACTACTGGAAAGTACAGTTTCAATATTGCCCATACGTAATCCTTTGTATAGACGTTGAGGCGGACGGACACTAAGATGGAATAAACCCGCTAATATACCCAATGTACCCGCAGCAATATGATGAGAAGCTATTCCCCCCGGGACAAAAGGATCAAAACCTTCCGCACCCCATGCTGGATTTACAGCTTGTACTTTTCCAGTTAGTCCATAAGGATCGGATACCCATATCCCAGGACCATACAAACCCGTTACATGAAATGCGCCAAAGCCAAAGCAAGCCACCCCTGCAAGAAATAAATGAATTCCAAAGATCTTGGGCAAATCTAAAGAGGGTTTCCCCGTCCGCTCATCAGAGAATATTTCTAGGTCCCAATATACCCAATGCCAGATCGCTGCCAAGAAACACAAACCAGAAAACACAATATGTGCACCCGCCACACCTTCATAACTCCAAATACCCGGATTTGTTACAGTTCCTCCTGAAATACTCCAACCACCCCAGGAATCCGTTATTCCTAAACGAGTCATGAAGGGAATGACGAACATACCTTGTCTCCACATTGGATCCAGAACAGGATCAGAGGGATCAAAAACTGCTAATTCGTATAAAGCCATCGAGCCAGCCCACCCAGAAACTAGAGCTGTGTGCATTATATGCACCGCAAGTAATCGACCCGGATCATTCAATACGACAGTATGAACACGATACCAAGGCAAACCCATGGAAATACCCCTTTAGCAAAGAAAAATAGACACGATGTCGCTTTATTTTATCGCATTGGAAAAGACTATCCATATCCTATGTACCTAACCCTTCTAGGGGATTCTGTGTCAGAAAGCGTTAATATTTATTTCATTTCATTAAAAATAAGAAGCCAATTCTGTTCATAAGAAGAAAGAGAAGCAGATCTATTCTATACTCGATAAGTGCCAATATGCAATGGTTAACTTGGCCAATTTTGAAAAACGAAGAATAGATCCCTACCCCTCTTTGTTTATCATTTGAATCGCCGATTCCTTTTTCTTTATTCAATCTGTCTTACTTTCTTTATACGTATAACCTTTCAATCTATGTATTATTTCAATCTACGTATTAATATAATCTATACTATTCATATTAAATCTATAGTATTCATATAGAATAAGAATAAAAATGAAGACAATAAACTGGGGATTCTTTCTTTCTCTTCTATTCTTACGTTTCCATATTAAAGTGTAGTTTTCTTACTTAAATTTAATAATATTAATCTAATATGCCCATTGGTGTTCCAAAAGTACCTTACCGGATTCCCGGAGATGAAGAAGCGACTTGGGTTGACTTATACAATGTTATGTATCGAGAAAGGACACTTTTTTTAGGTCAAGAGATTCGTTGCGAGATCACGAATCATATTACAGGTCTCATGGTATATCTCAGTATAGAAGATGGACTTAGTGATATTTTTTTGTTTATAAACTCCCCAGGCGGGTGGCTAATCTCAGGAATGGCTATTTTTGATACGATGCAAACGGTGACACCAGATATATATACAATATGCCTTGGAATAGCCGCGTCCATGGCGTCCTTTATTCTACTTGGAGGAGAACCCACCAAGCGTATAGCATTCCCTCACGCGAGGATTATGCTTCACCAACCCGCTAGTGCTTATTATCGGGCAAGGACACCAGAATTTTTACTAGAAGTAGAAGAGTTACACAAAGTTCGCGAAATGATTACAAGGGTTTATGCACTAAGAACAGGCAAACCCTTTTGGGTTGTATCCGAAGACATGGAAAGGGATGTTTTTATGTCAGCAGACGAAGCCAAAGCTTATGGACTTGTCGATATTGTAGGAGATGAAATGATTGACGAGCACTGCGATACTGATCCAGTGTGGTTTCCGGAAATGTTTAAGGATTGGTAGTGTCCGGATTTCTTGTAAAGTTATTTCAGACCCAAATTAGGGTTTTCTTCGATTTAATAGAAAATAGAAATAGAAAGACTTCATGATGATCAATCATCAGGTTAAGATGGATCTAAACCAATCCATTTTTTTCTATACACATAACACATACAACATGCCAACGGTTAAACAACTTATTAGAAACGCAAGACAGCCAATACGAAATGCTAGAAAAACGGCCGCGCTTAAAGGGTGCCCTCAGCGTCGAGGAACATGTGCTAGGGTGTATGTGCGACTCGTTCAGATCATAACTTCAAACAAATAAAAAAAATTTGGAAGTATCCATGATTAGTACCAATGAATAGGATATAGCTTTTCTATCCTAGATTTCTATGGTATATGGAATTTTTGGTTTCCTTTGGTGCAAATCCAATTATCTAAATTGGAAATAAGAAGCAATTCCCCCATTGGTAGCAAATGGTTATCCATTAAGCGGAGGAAATAGTAATAAAAAGAAAAAGGCTTATGCTCCTTTATCTTAAAAGAACGGACTAACAGGGTCAGCTACTTAGCCAACTTTCATAATTAAATACCGTCACTGTATGGATAACTCTTATTGTGAAAAGAGCTATTTACTCTATAATGGATAGGTAGAGCCAAAGAATGTGAACTATACAAGTTCACAATACCTTTTGATGAAAGAAAGGGCTCCGGTGTATAGAGAGGGCCTTACCGTTTAAAAGGGAACCATAGAAACGATGGAACCCACTATTTTTTTAGTATCGTTAGAATTAATTTGTTATTTCGCATAGAAATAACTGAACGGAGTGTAATAAAAAATCGTGGTTGGGAAGGTTACTATAGCAAAAGCCATTGGAATTAATATTTTATATATCGGAATAATTCGTTTTGTTATTAATGGAAAAAAGGGTGGCTAAAAGAAGAGAAATAATTAGTTATTCATTAAGGTTAATTTGATTCAATGACCAGAGTTCCGCGAGGATATATAGCCCGGAGACGACGAACAAAAATGCGTTCATTTGCCTCAAACTTTAGAGGGGCTCATTTAAGACTTAATCGAATGATTACCCAACAGGTAAAAAGAGCTTTTGTTTCCTCTCATCGAGATAGAGGTAGGCAAAAGAGGGATTTTCGTCGTTTGTGGATCACTCGGATAAACGCAGCAACGCGGATATATAAAGTATTTGATAGTTATAGTAAATTAATACACAACCTGTACAAGAAGAAATTGATTCTTAATCGTAAAATGCTTGCACAAGTAGCTGTATCAAATCCAAATAATCTTTACACGATTTCCAATAAAATAAAGATCATCAATTAAAGGGATAAATAAAGTAATATAATATACTGGAATAATAAAAACCGAATTCCCGGAGAGGGCACTCCGGGAAGATACAATAAATTAAGATTAAGTGGTAGGAATCAACGAGCAGGATTACTTTCTTTATAATATATATAGGTCTGGCCCTTTCGAATAAAACATCAACAATCGGAACTTAAGTTCCGATTGTTGTTTCTTAAATTTTGGTTGTAGTTTCTTAAGTTTCGATTGGAATTGTACTTTTCCGTTAATTGAGGAATATGTCTATTTTTTCTAGGTCTAGAACCCGTAATTATTGAAATTGACTGGGCTTGAAATTGCTTTTCGTTCTCATAGTTACGAAACGGTAAGAAAGATAAAATACGAGCCTGTTTTATAGCAAGAGTAATTAATCGTTGTTGTTTCAAGGTTAATCTATTTATTCGTCTAGATAATATTTTTCCTTGTTCACTAATAAATCTATTAATTAAACTCATGTTTCTATAATCAATTCGATCTCCCGGGCCAATCCGAGGACGCCTACGAAAAGGTTGTTTAGATTTACGAAAAGGTTGTTTGAATTTACGAAAAGGTTGTTTGGATTTACGAAAGGTTTGCTTGGATTTATTAAAAGTTTGTTTGGATTTACGAAAGGGTTGCTTAGATTTAAGAAAAGGTTGTTTAGATGTATACATGATTTATTCCTTATTTAAAATTTTAAAATTGAAAAAAAAAATTCATTTATTTATTTTATTATTTTATTAATTTCGGATCCAGAAGAAGTAGTTTTTCTTTGATCCATATCTTATTTAATTAATCTTATAGTATATGAATACCCTCTATACATATGAAATAATATCTACCGGAAATCAGATGAGTTGATTTGTATTTTATACTATACTTTTTTTATATATTAAATAGAAAGTTCTTAGTCTTTCCGTTTTTTGGAAAGATCGAACACACGATGGATGTTCCTATTTCTTTATTTCGTGATGAGTCGTATGCTTGCGACAATAACGACAAAATTTTTTGAATTCTAATTGTCCGGGTGTATTGTGGCGATTCTTTTGAGTACTATATCTAGAAATCCCCGTCGATTCCTCGTTGGCACCTTTTCGAACACAACTGATGCATTCCAAAATAACCTTGATTCTAACATCTTTTCCCTTGGCCATGAACCTCCTTTTCTGTTTGGATTGGCTTAACTTAATTCTTCTACTTATTCTTTATATTCTTCTATTTTGAATCCGAAGAAGAAGAATAAAATCCATTAGAATAAATTTTTTGAATTCTTAAATTAAGTAATAAAAAATAAAGAAATAATTAAAGAATACAATCCTTGTCGAATTAGCAAAGATTTTGCTTCGAAACCTTTTCATTTAATTAGCCAGCCCAGCCTTTTTCTTTTTCTATGCTCTGATTTCTGAGGCCCGTTTAGCTTGGATACCACTTTAAATTGAATTTATTTTTCATGACTCTGAGGTTTAACCCAATCCATCTTTTCTTTCTTTTTCCTTCCGATACTAAATAAAAGGATTCAAAAGGGTCAAATTTTGTCATGTCACAAAGAATTCTATTCCTCAATTAAAAAAAAGGGAATGACAAAGCATCTGGAAATAAACGATTAATTTCTATCAATAAACCTGCTAAAGCACCAAACCATAGAGTACTTAGCACGGGTGCTACAGAGAGATATGTTTTTATATCCCGCATTGAAAATCCTCCTTCCTTGTTGGAATACATATATGATCAGAAACTCTTGCCCAAGATTGTTATGCTATATATAAAATGAACGATATAGACGAAATTTTCTTATCCCTAAAAAAGAAAAAGATGACCCCTTCTTCCTATACATTACCAAGGAAAAGTAATCCTTCTTTTATAGGCGAAATTTTATTGGATTTTAGATGTATATAATTCCTTAATTATATGAGACCAAAAAGAAGAAATGACAGGAGGGTTCTATATAGATCGAGAAATAAGAATAAAATTACAATGTGGAAAAGAAGACAGGAATTGTGTACAATGGCATTGTACAACAATTTGGAAAAGGGATGTAGCGCAGCTTGGTAGCGCGTTTGTTTTGGGTACAAAATGTCACAGGTTCAAATCCTGTCATCCCTACCTATTACTTTTTTATTCTTTTTGGGCAGTAGCGAAGAGATCAATTGAAAGTAAAGTGGGTATAACTTGAATTTGTGGAGACTATACGTACGTGAGATACGTTAGGAATAGAAAAATATTTTCATTTTGAATGAATGAAAGCGCTCTTAGTTCAGTTCGGTAGAACGCGGGTCTCCAAAACCCGATGTCGTAGGTTCAAATCCTACAGAGCGTGATTCCATCTATCTTATGTCGAAGCAGAGTAAAATAATTTAACAAAACAAAGTGGAATTGCAACTCGAATTTGACCTCCTCCAGACCAGAGAGGAGGTCAATAAAAAAATAAAAATTACTCAATCAAAGATCCAACTGATCCCCACGCCTGTATTGCAAATATGCAGTCACGAATAATCCCGCTAAAGTAATAGGAATTAGGCCTAAGACGATTCCAAATAGAAAAACTTCAATCATTTTGATTTGTTCGAGGTGATAAAAAAAGAGGTACGATCTATCCCTAAATAGTACTCTAAATTATCCACGAATCTCAATGACCAAGAAAAAAATTCGTAATTTAGTGTGGAAAAGAGTCGTAGAATACCAGGAATCTAAAAGAAAGATTTTTTTTCTGACTTATTAAGTCAATTCAAATAAGACGTATCTTGTTCAAGCCAATAAATAGAGCTGGGGTTATAGTTAAAGCAGCTAGTAGAAAACCGAAATAACTAGTTAAAGTAAGCATGAAAGAATTAATTTCCTTTTATTTTTTTTACTACACTACATATGTTGGTAAAGCACTTACCTAAGTTATGGGAAATTCATCAGTCAGTTATTTTAGAGAATACTAAAAAACAAGATAGAGTGAGATACAGAAGTGTAAAAGAAAGTAGATTCATCAGATGATACATGAGTCCCTAATTCCGAATCAAGAGATTGTTGTGGAATTTTTCAATTGAGTAAAGTAATAATATTAAGAACTAGATCATGTAATCCCACTGAAAAAATGGAATTCTATTTTCAGGGGAATTTTGGAATAAGAGATAAGTAAACAATTGAATTTGAAAAAAAAAAATGTTTTCTATTTTGGATTATTTCTTTTTCAATATGACCCTCTTTTTGGAGTGAACGGTCAAATATTCCACTATTCCTTCTTATTTTAACTGTCTTATTTTAACTAATTGTATTCCATATGGAATAAGAGGAGAAGAAAAGCATTCCACGACCCCCCCGAGGGCCCCTTAAAAAAATAAAGCTCTTCCTTGAATTTACTTTATTTTTATTCCTTTTTTGAACTCCAACCAAAGTAGATTCGAAGACGAGTCACTTCAATTATCCTTTTAAGTTCTATCGTCTGTCTTTCCCTATTTCATCTCATAAACTTCCACGTTCGCAGTTTGGTCAAGAAAGTTAGACCTAATCCAACAAACAAGACAAGGATTAATTACGAATCTTAATTCTTCAAAGAATTTATTCCATTGAAATTCTTTAATT